CCCCCCCTTTTTCACCTTCTTTTCAACTGCCGGTGCCAGATCTTATGAATTCGGGTCAATTGAATCTCAACTGTTCAAATAAAGTTTGTCTCTTGAAGAAGTAAATGAGTTATATTGAGTTCTATTCTATTAGAATAGAAATATTTTGAATATTTCAAATTGTTAAATGTAATTTAATATTGTTTAATGTATTTATATATATATATAATATATGTTATCATATGTCTTTTTTTATTCCTTACTTGACAACAGTAAGAAATTAAGTAATAAACTGAGAAAAAGAAAAAAAGAATAATCAATGGAATAAAAGAAGAAATGTCCCGGCCAGTACTTAACCAGTACTTAAGCAGATCAGGCCGGGAAAATAAACCTTTCGTATAAAATCAAAGAACTAAGATATTCTTTCTATTGAGGAGATCCGTTTTGAGTCATTATCTATATTGAATTCCTGATCAATTTATTTTTTCTATTTTTTTCTTATTTTTCTTATATTTCTTATACATATTTTTACATATTTTATTATATATAATATATTTTTACTATAATAAATATATATCTCTTAGTATAAATATATACCTTTACTTTTATTTTATTTAAATTATTTTATCTAAATATTAAATACTTTGTTTAAGTTTAAATTTTAATAGCTATTTAAAAAATTTCTATTATTTATTAGAATATTTTTTTTATTAAAATAGAATAATATAATAAAATAAATAATAATAATAAAGTTAAATAAGATTAAATAAATAAAAATAAAATGAAAAAATAAAATAAAGAGAAGAAGGTGGATTTTTATCAATCTTTATTTCACGTGTTACATCACATAACAAATTTTCAATTTGGAATTAGGAGAGATGGCTGAGTGGACTAAAGCGGCGGATTGCTAATCCGTTGTACGAATTATTTGTACCGAGGGTTCGAATCCCTCTCTTTCCGCTTTCTCTGATCACTTGGTATTTTCGAATTCGAAAAGATTCTCATCCCTTGATTTTATCATAGTTAAATGTATGAAACAAATAAGATTATTAAGAATTAATTTAGAAAAAAGCAAAAAAAAACTAGAAATTTTTTATTCCTCACGTCCAGGATTGCGTCCTGGATCATTAGATAAGAATCCAAAGATAAAAAGGGAAACAAAGAATATCACTACTGTGTAAACAAAGAGTTTGAGAGTAAGCATTACACAATCTCCAAGATCATTTTTTTTTGAAAAAGGGGAATAGATTGCCTATTTTTTACCACATATACCATTTTTTTTTTTTGTTTTGACACCCCAAAAAATGAAAAATAAGACGAATTTTTTTGTAATAAGATTTTGATTCATTCGTTACCCGAAATTTCTTGTCATATCAATAATTAGGTATTGTGGAGTACCTAATAGTCCATACTCACCGGAAGGTCAGAACGGGGAAAAGGCTGATCCAAATTCATCGCTGCGGTTATTCATTCAATATACAAGAATTTCTATTTTTGAATCGAGGGTTCGTAATGTAAGACTTATCTGATCTTATCAATTTTTATAATTTTTTTTATCGAATACATCATCAATTTAGCAGAGTATTAAAGATTTCATCGAAAACTTACAGTGGCTTGCCAAACAAAGGCTAAGAGAAAAAAGAGTACAGGTATGACAGGCATAACATCTACGATTGGATTGAAAATGGCATAAGCTTCGGGCAATTTGGCGAAGAAAAAACTACTCGAATAAAGGACAGAATTAAGACAGATACCGATTAAACTAAAGATATTAAGCATAACAAGCATTTCGTTCTTGTGGATTAGATAATTTTGAGTTATTTTTATAAGGGAAAAATGAAAAAGGCAGATCAAGAAATCCTTCTTTTTCTTCGGTTCGGACTTTCCCAAATAAAAAATCCCTCCCCCCATTATCATTCTAAAATGAGAATATAAGGAATTCAACTTTCATACAATATCTTAATTGAATTCTATGTAATGATCAATGAATTTTTTTGATTCTATATCTACATGTCTTGAATCCTAGCAACAAAATATCCCATATGTTTTTGTGTATTTGGGTTGGGATTGACGAATAACCAATACCAATATTAGTGTTGATTAATATCGAATAGAAATCAAAATGGGGCGTGGCCAAGCGGTAAGGCAGCGGGTTTTGGTCCCGTTATTCGGAGGTTCGAATCCTTCCGTCCCAGATCGTTTTTCATGAAACGAAAGATGGGATCACACTGCATTCCACATGAAACAATAATTTGTTAAAGGGAAAAATCTTTTCTTATTAATTTTCAGAATGGTTCTAAGAATCATATCTGAGAATTCGTTTGGTTTCTCACAAACGGAATCAAGTGTCAAATGTGGGTAAAATTGAATATCTTTATTTTCATTCAATTCATATGATAGAATATGGGGTTAAATTAAATAAATTCGATCCTTGCTGACCCTTATACGGATAAATACTTATTTATCCATAGATAGAAATATTATATACCGGTTGAACCAATGACTATTCATGATTTTATATTGAATCAATTCCATACCGCTTTGAAATTTCAATTAGAGGAATGTTATGGTAAAACTTCGTTTGAAACGATGTGGTAGAAAGCAACGTGCGACTTGAAGGACATGGTCGGCTGTGGATTTTTACATCCGCCATCTTCTATAGTAATGAAGATGCTCTTGGCTCGACATAGTTTGTTCTGTTCTGCCCGGAACCTAATTTGTGTTGGGTTATAAGTAAATAGTACATGATGAAGCTCGAGAAGAAAGGATTGATTCATTTTTCAAGGGAAAGAATCTAGGGTTAGTGAAAATCAATAAGTTAGACCAACTCTGTAAGTATATCCTCACTATATATAAATTCTAAATCGAAAGGTTCAAATTCAGAACAAGTTTGAAAAGTCAAATTTTCCGAAATTGGTAAAACTATTTCGATGAAAAGTGTATCACAAGGGAATCAATCATTCATATTCTATTTATATAGAAAGAAATAACAAAAAAAGGTATGTTGCTGCCATTTTGAAAGGAATAAGGATCCCCGAGGTAATGTCTAAACCCAATGATTTCACAAAGCAAGGATAAAGGATTCCGAAACAAGGAAACACTATTTTCAATTGTCTCAACAATTGGATCAGACTGAGGAATAAAAATAGATTCGAAATGAGACAAACAAAAGAGTTTAGAGACGGCTCAATAAATGTCTAAGGATTCTCTTGTCAGAATTACCCAACTTGAGTTATGAGTATGAATGAGATTTCTTCCTTTTTCTGTAAGGAAGAAGAAAAAAGTACTCAATTCAAATTATAGTAAAATTCATGATTTTATGGATCCACTTGCTATTATATACAGAAATTGGAATCATTTTTCTCGAGCCGTATGAGGAAAAAACCTCCTATACGTTTCTAGGGGGGGCATTGTTTATTTACATCTATCCCAATGAGCCATCTATCGAATCGTTGCAATTGATGTTCGATTCCGAAGAGAAGGAAGAGATCTTCGAAAAGTAGGTTTTTACAATCCGATAAAGAATCAAACTTATTTAAATGTTCCTGCTATTCTATATTTCCTTGAAAAAGGTGCTCAACCTACAGGAACTGTTTATGATATTTTAAAGAAGGCAGAATTCTTTAAAGAAAGAACTTTGAGTTAATTAAAGGAAAAAACAAAATTATTAAATAAATAAAATAAAGTAGGGAAGGGTAACTAGTATCTATCCTTGTGTAATTATTTCTATTTACACACCATTTTCCTTTTTCTTGCTTTATTCATATTTTGGTGGGGGAATTGAATTTAACAACAAACAAGGGGTTAAGCTTGCTTATCGTACTTTTATTGATTGAATAAACCGGGGATTTTTTATTTACCTTTTCCTTAATTTTTTCCATTCCAATTTCTTATTTATGTTGTGCCAATCCAACACAAGTCTTTATTTTATTTACTTGATTTACTTTCTCAACATTGCTTTTATATTGACAATGGTGTATCGAACAAATATAATTCGATCGTAGATAAATAGGGCTGTTTATCCCCACCCCATATTGATTTTTTTTGTTTCTTTCACTCAAATGATGGGTTTGCCTTGCTGCATTTACTCTCATACAAGATGTATTTTCTTAGGGAAAATCAAAAAAGAATTTGATAAAAAATGGGTGGTCTGCCATAATTTTTACATTTCGATTAGGAATATTTTTAATCCGATCTGCTAACTTTGGTATTTTGTGTTTCTAATTGATCAGAAAATCTTTCTTTTCGATGTGTTGCTAGTTCAATGTTTTGATAGGGTCGTGCAGTGCAATTCAATTGATTTTTATATTTTGATCGTATCTACATATCCTATTTATCCGGGTTGCTAACTCAACGGTAGAGTACTCGGCTTTTAAGTGCGACTATGATCTTTTACACATTTGGATGAAGCAACAAATTCGTCCAGACTATTGGTATAGTCTATAAGACCACGACTGATCCTCAAGGGTAATGAATGGAAAAAACAGCATGTCGTAATAAAATTGAAAATCTAATAAAATAATAAATTTATTTTATTAGATTTTCAATTTTATTAATTTATAATTTATTTAATTTGAAATGAAAGTCAAAGTTAAAGTAGAACTTTGAGTTTATCCTTACCGGATCATTACAGTTCCAAAAGATTGTTTTGATTTTTGGAAGGGGACAAAAGAAATTCACATTTACAGTTGGGTCTAGTGAATAAATGGATAGAGCTCTATGGCTCCAATTCTGGTAAAATAAAAAGCAACGAGCTTATGTTCTTAATTGGAATGATTACCCGATCTAATTAGACGTTAAAAATGAATTAGTGCCTAATGCGGGAAAGAGTGGGTTCTCCTGTGAGTGAACCATTGATTTTTTCTTTTTTTTTTTCAGAATCCTAATTATTCTTTATTATGGATTATAGACGGATGTGTAGAAGAAACAGTATATTGATAAATAGAATTTATTCCAAAGTCAAAAGAGCGATTGGGTTGCAAAAATAAAGGATTTTTTCTCCTGTTGTAATTATAACGAAC